TCAGTGACTTTGGCACTGGACGTTCCCAAAATAGGTACTATTGAGTCGGGTGAATTAGAGAATAGACAGACGAGACGTCTGTTGGCATTCCAGCCTTCCTTCTCCTTTCAGGGCCTATCCCAAAGAGAATCCAGTACCTCTTGGTCGTGAATATCTGAATAGGACGAACCGGCCTCCGTGGATATCTTTGCTTCAGAACAAAACAATTAGAATTAGGCTCGGTCAACTGGAATGTGTATTATCCATATAGGAGATCTTCCAATTGAGAAGATCCATCGACCTGAGACGAAGAAAAAGGTCTACCTACTATTTTATTTAGTTATTCAGTTAAACCAATGATTCATTATTGGAGCAGATAGCAACAACTATTTCATCGGACATGCGTATTTTTGATTTTCCGATGGATTGACATGGTTTCATTAATGGAAATTGTTTGATGTAATGAGTAAATAGGCTCTTTCGCCGTTCAAGAATTCTTGTTTAGGCAGTTCATATCATCCATACATAGTGTTTTGATCTAAGATTTCAATTCTTCCAGCTTTCTGCAGTAACATATTGTTCCATGGAGCTAAGATCCAAAATATGGAATAAACAAGTATTTCCACGACTCTACCACCTGGCCAATTCTGTTCCACTTAATCCCTTTTTCATGGCCACATATCTTTATTTTATGGCTAAGGAATGGGAAATCTTTCTCCTGTTACATGAATCAAATGTTTCATTTCATCTGGGAAAAGCCATCTCTTTCTCAACAATGTCTTTGTCATTTGATCCAATAACGTTCCGTTAGATAGGAACAGATTTGATAAATACTGATAACTCTCAGATAGAGTATTAGAACGGAAAGATCCATTAGATAATGAACTATTGGTTCTAAGCCATCTGTGGCGATGAATCAACAATTCGAAGTGCTTTTCTTGCGTATTCTTGATGAACCAGCGTTTATACATAGATGTAGGAGGATTTGTTTGGGAAGTAATAAGCCCCTTTAACATCTCTTCATCTGCAAAGAATTCTCGACGGGAAAACACAGAGACAAAGGACTGATCTTTGAATAGGAAAAAGAATGGATCCGCAGGATCCCAAATGAATTGGCTTATTCGAAAAAAGCCTTGTTCTTTGGAAAATCTATCTCGTGTCTGGTACTGCATGGTTCCACTCTGCAAGAACTCTGAATCATTCTCTTGAAGCTCATCCTCTTTATGATAAATGATCCGCTTGCCCCGAAATGACCCGGCCCAATAAGGAAATCCCAATTCAGTGGGCCTTTCGATACAATCAAATATATTGCCATAAGGGCGCCATATTCGAGGAGCCCAAACTATGTGATTGAATAAATCCTCCTCCATCTGTTGTGAGTCGAAGGCTCCTTCCCCTTCTTCAAACTCCGATTCGTATTTTTCATATAGAAATCTCTGATCAACGATAGAACAAGATCCATTTTGCATCATATCTAACTGATTCCTTGGTTCGGACCGAAGAAGTAGTGTCACTCGATTATTATCAAACTGGCTGCAATCTTTTTCTGTCCGTGAGGATCCCGCCAGAGCGCCTTCTACTTCTAATAGGCCATGAACTAGATCAGAATCATTCTCAACGAAGCCATAAGAAGTGATCCAATTTTTTTCATTGGGTCCGGATGAAGACCAAAGATCTTGAGCGACCGATCCGGCAGAACAACTCAAAAGATAAAGAAGTATCGTTAATTTCTTCATGCTCGTTCCAAGTTCGAAGTACCATTTGTACAAATAAGAATCCCCTTCCTTACATGATTTCTTCTTCATATAGATAGATATAGGATCTATGGGGCAATTACTTAGAAGTACATTTTGTGCAACAGTCCTTCCTATCTGATAGAAAAGGATCTCATGATCCTGAACCGATCTTACCTGGGATCGCAAATCCCAAGTTTGTCTATGAAGAGCTGATCTAATTGTATTAGTTTCTATAATTGATTTCTTCTGTGTAATACTAATTGATAGGACCTCATTGATAAGTGCTACAAGATCTCGTGCATTGAAACCCATGGTTATGGACCCGAATCCGTTAGTATGGAACATTTTCTTTTCCAAGTGAAATCCTCTAGTATAGGAAAGAATGAAAAAGTGCTTTCGTTGTTGTGGAATAAGAAGCCTTCGTATCTTAATACATGTATTTAATTTATTCGGAGCTATTAGAGCGGGATCCACTTTTTGGGGAATATGAGTCGAAGCAATAACAAGAATATTTCTAGTGGAACATCTTTCACAATCCCTGGAGAGATAGTTCTCTAATAGACCGAGGGATAAGTAATTCGACTCATTCACATACAGATCATGAATGTTTGGAATCCATATTATGCAAGGAGACATTGCTTTTGCTAATTCGAATTGAAGGGTGATATCAAATCGGTCTATTTTTGGCGTCATATCCATAATAGTTAGCACATTCGTCATAGTTAGCAGCTCCATATCAAGGTCATCATCAATATCGTCACTATCATCAATATCGATATTGTCAC